TGCTCAGAAAGAGGGTGTCGTCTTTTTTAGGGACAAAAAATGTCATTTACTGGTTCATTGTACATATTTATTTGAGTTTTAGTTAGGAATTCTGCGCAAAAATAAATACAAATGATCTTGAACTAAGGCATCTGACCATATAATATATGTATATGTATTACAATAAAGAAGGAGGATTTTCAATGCAAGATATAAAAACATATCTCTCCACGGCACCCGTGTTAGCTACTCTATGGTTTGGGTCTTTGGCGGGTCTATTGATAGAGATTAATCGTTTATTCCCGGATGCTTTGTCATTCCCCTTTTTTTCATTCTAGTTATTGATATGCGAAGAAATGACGAAAATGATAAATATACTTCTACTGCAACGTGACTAAAATTTATTTAGCCCCCCTTTTCGGTTATTAAGGATAGGAAGAAAAGAGAAGAAAAAAATTATTGAACCTCAGCAAAAACCCAGAGGGTCTACGACCCAATTTAGGAGAACAGAAATAAGTGGGGGTGTGGGCCCGTCTAGGGCAGGTTCCACGAAATCATAGCATAGAAAAGGGATACTTAAAAATAAAATACTGGAATTAATTAGGGTAGGAATATTTGATAGTTAGAAAAAAATTGTATTACTTAATTATTACCTTACGTTTACTCTATTAATATTAATTTAATTACAACAAAATCTTTAAAAATTGAATTTATAGTTAGTAACTTCTATTCATTTTTTCTTTGCATCATATAAAAAAAAAGTAGAAAAGTGAAGTTAATCAAAAATTCAAGGGGGGTTCATGGCCAAGGGTAAAGGTGTCAGAGTCAGAATTATTTTAGAATGTACCAGTTGTGCCCGAAATGGTGTCAATAAAGAATCGCTCGGCATCTCTAGATGTATTACTCAAAAAAATCGACACAATACACCCAATCGATTAGAATTGAGAAAATTTTGTCGCTATTGTCACAAACATACGATTCATGGGGAAATAAAGAAATAGATCGAAGGAAACGTATGTGTGATCTTTCCACCTCAAGGAGCAGAAAGAGGAATAGCTTAACATAATATATATATATAATACAAATCAACCCTATTTTTATTTTGTTTTGACCGGGAATAAAGAAATAGAATTTTAGAGATAAGGAATAAACCATGGATAAATCCAAGCAACCTTTTCGTAAATCCAAGCTCTCTTTTCGTAGGCGTTTGCCCCCAATTGGATCGGGGGATCGAATTGATTATAGAAACATGAGTTTAATTAGTCGATTTATTAGTGAACAAGGAAAAATATTATCTAGGCGGGTAAATAGATTGACCTTGAAACAACAACGATTAATTACTATTGCTATAAAACAAGCCCGTATTTTATCTTTGTTACCTTTTCTTAATAATGAGAAACAATTTGAGAGAGCCGAGTTGATCCCTAGAACTACAGGTCCCAGAACCAGAAATAAATAGGCATACTCTTCAATTGACTCAAAACTCCAATCGGAACTCAAGCTCCGATTGATGTTTTGTTCGAAAAAGCTGAGAATCCAGATTTTTTTGTGTTATAATGGGGAAGAATAAATATGTTTTTTTATTGAAAGATGCTCGTTCATTCCTACTATTTTTCTTTATTTATTTTTTTTTTTCGGAGTTCATTCTCCGGGGAATTCTGTTTCAATCATTCCTGTATATTACTTTATTAAAATCTCGGCGATCTTGTTGGAAATCATATAAAAACAATTCTTATTTGATATAGCTATTTGCGCAAGTATTTTACGATTAAGAAGCGATTGCCTCCTGTACAGGTTATGTATTAACCTACTATAACTATAGAATACCTTTTGATTCTCACGAGTTACTGCATTTATCCGAGTGATCCATAAACGACGAAAGTTTCTCTTTTGCCTGCCTCTATCTCGATGGGCGGAAACCAAGGCTCTCATTTTTTGTTGAGTACTCGTTCGAGTAAGTCTTGAATGAGCCCCTCTAAACGTTGATGCAAATAAACGAAGTTTGGTTCGACGCCTCCGAGCTGTATATCCTCGTCTAACTCTGGTCATTGAATCAAATTAAACTTTAGTGAATAACTAATTGATTTTTCTTCTTTCAGTCATTCCGCCCCCCCGGTCGATTAATAACAAAACGGATTATTCCGATATATAAAATATATTCCAATGGCTTTGGCTACTATGACCTTCCCAACCACGATTTTTTATTCTTTCCAAGCATTTAGTTTGCCCGGAAATAATAAATTCTACCGAGACTGAATAAAAAAAAAATAGCGGATTCCATCGTTTTTATGGTAACTTCTTAAACGGCGAGGTCCTCTCTATGCACCGGAGCCTCCTCTTTCATTTAATCAAAAGTATTATGAACTTGTATAGTTCACACTCTTTGGCTCTACCCATCAATTATATAGTAATAGGTCTTTTCACAATAAGAGCTCTCCATACAGTGACGGCATTTTACTATGAAAGTTGGCTAGGTAGCTAACCCTATTAGTCCGTTCAGGAGCATAACACTTTTGCTTATTAATTTAATAATACCATTTCCCCCGCTTAATGGATAACCATTGCTACCAATGGGGAATTTTTCTCATCTCAAATCGAGGTGATTGGATTTGCACCAATGGAAACCATAAATTCCGTGCACAATACACAATAATATAGGTATATGATAGATCTTCATTTTTTTTTTTATAGTATTGTAAATGACGTTCTTCCGCTCTATCTATCCTATTCATTGGTACTAATCATTGATACTGGAGAATTGGCTCATTTGTTAGAGTCCATGATATGAACGAGTCGCACATACACCCTAGTACATGTTCCTCGACGCTGAGGACATCCTCGAAGAGCAGGAGATTTCGTGACATTTCTTATTGGCTGTCTTGTGTTTCTAATAAGTTGTTTAATAGTTGGCATGTCATATATATAATAATGGGTTGGTTTAGATCGATCTTAACCTGCTTTATGATTAAGGATTATGAATTATGTATATTCAATATCAAACCACGGAAAATGCAAATTATGAATTATATATAGGTTGAAATGGAATCGTTGATTTACACGAAATCCCCGGGATTTTCATTTTCGACCGCTACAAGATCAACAATACCATGAGCTTGGGCTTCTGTTGCTGACATAAAAACATCTCTTTCCATGTCTTCAGATACAACCCACAAAGGGTTGCCCGTTCTTTGTACATAAACCTTTGTGAGGGTTTCGCGAAGTTTCAGTAGTTCTTCCGCTTCCAGGATAAATTCCCCTGCTTGTGCCTCATAAAAAGAACTAGCAGGTTGGTGAATCATAACCCTGATCTGATGTGATATCGATAGAACATCATGAACGGTTTTTCTATCTTGCATGATTTGGCCTAAAGAAATAAAAAATAACAAGAAGAAAAAATAGAATTAACAACTGTACGGGCATCTTTTGTGCATTGCATACGGCTCCGCAATGGAATTTACTCGCCCCCCTCCTCTCATTGAAGGAAGAGGTCGAATCCAGCCGATTCAGATCGTTGAATAATCCATTTACCACCCTTCCTTTCATAAGAGTCAAAAAATACTATGATGGTTCTGTTGCTTTATATATTTATTTATTTTGTATGGGATTTAGCAATCCCAAAGTGTCTTTTTTGTAGGATAAAAGAAATAAGGAAAAAATGATCTTTTTTTTTTCATTTTCGTACTCTTTTTCTTTCATAAATATCAGAAAAAGACTTCCAGTATGGAATAAAAACGGTTTGTGACGCTGTAATTAAAATTTGCTCCCGACACATACACATAAGATCAAATCGGAAATAACCTTTGTTTCATACTACTATCTCGATACAAAATTTCATGTTATGAAAACACAATAATGGTTTGTTCATATCGAATTTTAAGTGCCATGCTATTATTACTTATTATTTTATTCATATTCGAATATGAATAATGAATATGGTGAAGGCATAGTCTTCTTTATTTTTTTTTTTCAAATAAAAACTCATTGGCGCCAAGCGTGAGGGAATGCTAGACGTTTGGTAATTTCCCCCCCAACCAGAATGAAAGATCCCATTGAAGCAGCTAATCCCATGCATATTGTATGTACATCGGGTGGCACAAACTGCATAGTATCATAAATGGCTATTCCCGGTATTACCCATCCGCCTGGAGAGTTTATAAACAAATAAAAATCTCTAGTATTATCTTCTATACTGAGATATACCATGAGACCAACAAGTTGATTTGAGATCTCGCTATCAACTTCTTGACCTAAAAAAAGTAATCTTTCTCGATAAAGTCGGTTGATTAGGACAAAATTATATCCCCTAGGAACCGTACGTGCACCTTTGGATGCATACGGTTCAAAAAAATTGCTAAATAAGAATCAAATCAATGTGTCGATTCCGGTTTTATTTCTTTTTTTGTTTTTGTAACAAGTTTTTTCTTTTTATAATGTTTGCTAATGAAGGATTTTTATTCTATTTTTCAAAAACATGGGTTTGAGTCCCCTTTTCTATAAAAAAATTTACTAAACTTATTCAACAAATCTCCCATTGATGTATTGTTTCATCGAGATTCAAATCACGATGTCATTTTCTTGTTCCTGAATGAGCCCTTTAAATTCTTTTAGGTTTATGTTCTACTCCGGGTAAAGATCCGTCCGAATTCTATTTGCACATATAGGGCAAATAATCTCAGTACCGCTTCTTTTTGCTACGATTTTTTTTTTTTCAATTCGTTTTATGCTTTCCTTTCCCCCAAACTTTTCGATGTATTTATATTCCATTGATTGGGAGTTTGTATAGTAAGAAAAAAACGTTTCTGATACAATGTAGTAATTGTACATATAATATATTACCCATTGGGTATTTTCTGAGCAGAGCCTGGATATTTTATTTTATTGGTCCAAGTTAACCATAAATTCTTCTACTTGATAATACTATATTGATATTGATTCCAATAGAAATTGATCAAATTGAACTTCACGCTCCAAATGATTGATGGTTCAATCAATATTTGTTGGGCGAAACATAGGATATCCCGATCGGGGGGAATAACGGGTAAATCCCATATGACCCAATATGTCCGACAAGTCGCACTATACGTCAACCCAAACCGCATCTTCCTCTCCGGGATTCCGAAAAGGTACTTTTGGAACACCAATGGGCATTAGATTAAAGAAAAAAATGAAGTACTATACTTTACTTTAGTGTGGAAACGTAACAATGGATTTATTGTCTTCATCATTTTTTTATGTTTATTCCATTTTATACATTGATTGTATTTTATTTTATACTTTATACATAGATTAGAGGATTTATAGAAGAAGACAGAAACCAATTTTAATGAACGGGTTAATCGTTTGAATTATAAACAAGTATAAGTTTCTATGCATTCGTTACCCCCCAAAAGGGGTCCAATTCTCCCATTGCGTATTGATACTTATCGGGTATAGAATAGATCTGCTTCTCTTTGCTTTGTTCTTACGAACAGACTTGTTCCATTACTTTCAATGAAACGGAATAAATATCAATCCTTTCTCATATAGAATCTACTGAAAAGGTTAGGTATACATAGTATAAGTCTTTTCTAATGCGATAAAGTTACATAGTGTCTATTTTTCCTTGATAAAGGGGTATTCTCATGGGTTTGCCTTGGTATCGTGTTCATACCGTCGTATTGAATGATCCCGGTCGATTACTTTCTGTCCATATAATGCATACAGCTCTAGTTTCCGGTTGGGCCGGTTCGATGGCTCTATACGAATTAGCTGTTTTTGATCCCTCTGACCCTGTTCTTGATCCAATGTGGAGACAGGGTATGTTCGTTATACCCTTCATGACTCGTTTAGGAATAACCAATTCATGGGGCGGTTGGAGTATTTCAGGAGGAACTATAACGAATCCGGGTATTTGGAGTTATGAAGGTGTGGCAGGGGCACATATTGTTTTTTCTGGCTTGTGCTTCTTGGCAGCTATTTGGCATTGGGTGTATTGGGACCTAGAAATATTCTGCGATGAACGTACGGGAAAACCCTCTTTGGATTTGCCCAAGATCTTTGGAATTCATTTATTTCTCTCAGGGTTGGCTTGCTTTAGCTTTGGCGCATTTCATGTAACAGGTTTGTATGGTCCTGGAATATGGGTGTCCGATCCTTATGGGCTAACTGGAAAAGTGCAATCTGTAAATCCGGCATGGGGCGCAGAAGGTTTTGATCCTTTTGTTCCGGGAGGAATAGCTTCTCATCATATTGCAGCGGGTACATTGGGCATATTGGCGGGCCTATTCCATCTTAGTGTCCGTCCGCCCCAACGTTTATACAAAGGATTACGTATGGGGAATATTGAAACTGTACTCTCTAGTAGTATCGCTGCTGTTTTTTTTGCGGCTTTTGTTGTTGCCGGAACTATGTGGTATGGTTCAGCAACTACCCCAATCGAATTATTTGGTCCCACTCGTTATCAATGGGATCAGGGATACTTCCAGCAAGAAATATACCGAAGAGTTGGCGCTGGACTAGCCGAAAATCTGAGTTTATCGGAAGCTTGGTCCAAAATTCCCGAAAAATTAGCTTTTTATGATTACATTGGTAATAATCCGGCAAAGGGGGGATTATTCAGAGCGGGCTCAATGGATAACGGAGATGGCATAGCTGTTGGGTGGTTAGGGCATCCCGTCTTTAGAGATAAAGAGGGTCGCGAACTTTTTGTACGTCGTATGCCTACTTTTTTTGAAACATTCCCGGTAGTTTTGGTAGATGGAGATGGAATTGTGAGAGCCGATGTTCCTTTTAGAAGGGCGGAATCAAAATATAGTGTCGAACAAGTAGGTGTGACCGTTGAGTTCTATGGCGGCGAACTCAACGGAGTCAGTTATAGTGATCCTGCTACTGTGAAAAAGTACGCTAGACGTGCTCAATTAGGGGAAATTTTTGAATTAGACCGGGCGACTTTGAAATCCGATGGTGTTTTTCGTAGCAGTCCAAGGGGTTGGTTCACTTTTGGTCATGCTACGTTTGCTTTGCTCTTCTTTTTCGGACATATTTGGCATGGCGCTAGAACCTTATTCAGGGATGTGTTTGCTGGTATTGATCCAGATTTGGATGCTCAAGTAGAATTTGGGGTATTCCAAAAACTTGGAGATCCAACTACAAGGAGACAAGTAGTCTGATACAATATTATTCTGGTATCTTTCGCCTCCATTTTTTGTATTTCACAAAGGGCATCATAAAAATCTTGACTTGAATCACCATCTTTTCTTTAATTCTTTTCCTTTCCTCATTTTATATCGTAAATGATCCCCACAAAATAGGTGTGGAAGCTATAAATTAAACCACGATCGAATCTATGGAAGCACTGGTTTATACATTCCTTTTAGTCTCTACTTTAGGGATAATTTTTTTCGCTATCTTTTTTCGAGAACCACCTAAGGTTCCGACTAAAAAATGAAATGATTTTTCATTATCTCAATTGAAGTGAAGTCATGAGCCTCCAAAAGTTGGGAGGCTCATGACTTCAACTAGTTAATCCCCGTGTTCTTCAAATGGATCTCTTAATTGTTGAGAGGGTTGCCCAAAAGCGGTATATAAGGCGTACCCAGTAAAGCTTACAAGTAACCCGGATATGAAGATGGCGACTAGGGTTGCTGTTTCCATTTCTAGATTCAAGATCACAATGGATCTACGATAAGATCGTTTATTTACAACTACAACGGAATGGTATACAAAGTCAACAGATCTTAACCAATGATTAAATAGGATTTATGGCTACACAAACCGTTGAGGGTAGTTCTAGATCTGGACCAAGACAAACTTCTGTAGGGAGTTTATTGAAACCATTAAATTCGGAATACGGTAAAGTCGCTCCAGGCTGGGGGACTACACCACTTATGGGGGTTGCAATGGCTCTATTTGCAATATTTCTATCCATTATTTTGGAAATTTATAATTCTTCTGTTTTACTGGATGGAATTTCAATGAATTAGGTCATAAATTAGGGTCATAAGACCTATAAAGAAAGTCCTAGTTTTCAATCAAATCAAATAAATATAGTTAAGATTCAGATTTATAGACCATTCTATTATGGTAGTTCGACCGTGGAATTTATTTGTTTCGGTATTTTCGGAATATGAGTGTGTGACTTGTTATAATTGATCCTATTGATAATACAGAGAATGGTCTGTCATCTCTATAAGGATGATTCCACCTCGTCGGATATTATATTTATTCTAGTACCCGGAGCACGAAATATGAATGAATATATTAGAGTAGATCAAGAAGTATTTGAACTATGATTCATACCTACTATTCAGTTAGATCAGTTAGACCTCGCAACCGGACTCAAAAAAATGGATAGGTATTTCCTAAATTAAACGATTTTTTCCCTAGGGGGATTTTGGATCGAAGGACAACCATTTCTCTAGATTTTGCTGAGTAATTATACCCATTCATTAAATTAAGTGATGATCAAATGTTCTTACTCAGAGAACCCTTGTGTTTAGCTTGGGCAAATCATCGTGGTTCTAGTATGAATCTGAGGTTTCAATTGATTAGTAGGGTCTTAACAAGAGAATTCCTATCAATAAAATAATTAATTTATAGTCAAATCAAGAAGTCAATCTGTATTACACAAAAAACAAAAACAACAAATCAAATAACAAAAAAAATAGGGAAGAGAAGATTCAAGAGGCCTGTAACAATTAACATAAAAAAAAAAGAAGGGCGGAGGAGCCAACTTGATATTTTTGGCATTATCATTACAAAGAAGAGATTCCGGATTTTTGTAATTTTGTACCTTCGGGGCAAGTTGAATCAAGTGCTAAGAAGTTTTTAATTTCTATTACATATCCAGTATTTGTGTGTTTCTGCTTGAGCCGTACGAGATGAAATTCTCATATACGGTTCTTAGAGGGGGAGCCCCTTTCCTTGGATTACCTATCTCAATAAAGTATATGATTGGTTCGAGGAACGTCTCGAGATTCAAGCGATTGCGGATGATATAACTAGTAAATACGTTCCCCCTCATGTCAACATATTTTATTGTCTAGGGGGGATCACACTTACTTGTTTTTTAGTACAAGTAGCTACCGGTTTTGCTATGACTTTTTACTATCGTCCAACCGTTACAGAGGCTTTTTCCTCTGTTCAATACATAATGACCGAGGCCAACTTTGGTTGGTTAATCCGATCAGTTCATCGATGGTCAGCAAGTATGATGGTTTTGATGATGATCCTGCACGTATTTCGTGTATATCTCACCGGTGGGTTTAAAAAACCCCGCGAATTAACTTGGGTTACTGGCGTGGTTCTGGCTGTATTGACTGCGTCTTTTGGTGTAACTGGTTATTCCTTACCTTGGGACCAAATTGGTTATTGGGCAGTAAAAATAGTGACAGGCGTACCGGAAGCGATTCCTGTAATAGGATCGCCTTTGGTAGAGTTATTACGCGGAAGCGCTAGTGTGGGCCAGTCCACTTTGACCCGTTTTTATAGTTTACACACTTTTGTGTTGCCTCTTCTTACTGCCGTATTTATGTTAATGCACTTCCCAATGATACGTAAGCAAGGTATTTCGGGTCCTTTATAGAGAAGGCGGATTATAATGGATATTTGTAATTGATCATATATCATTTTGGGGAGGAACAATAGTCTTGTATTTCATTGCTACAAATATGGATTATTGAAAAATAAGACATGTTATTTGGATACTTCTCTTCAACTCTGAAGTATTTATTATTTGTTATTTGATACGAATAGTTGAAGTGGATTTTCCGAAGAGAAAATGGATTATGGGAGTGTGTGACTTGAACTATTGATTGGGCCGTGCGGATATAGGATTTTATCCGCCACATTGGAATTCACAACCAAATGTGTTTCTGCATCCAACCACCTTGTAAGTCCCCAACATAGCAGGGATAGGCCGGTCGCTTGAGGAGAATTTTTTCTATGATCATACCCGAATCATGTCATGCATGAACAGGTTCCGTAAGATCCCGTAGAATAGAATATAGAATAAACGATGTGGCACGATCGATCTGATGTTCTA